CTGCTCGTCTAACTAATGTACTGATGTAATTCCACGCAAATATGGCTGCCCGGAGAATCCGTAGCTGCTAAGGAAGAGGGTCGAGCCATAACGGATTGATGTGGCGTAGCGGCGACTGGAATCGATCTGAATGAAGCTTCAAGCGTAGTTCTGGGGCTTCTCCTATACCCCGCCTATATGGAGGAAGATTAGGTGGGGAAGGTCATAGTGAAGTCAGCAAGCTGGAAAGTAGCCGCCCCTCTTTGATTGTGCACAGCCCCTGCCACGAGACACCTAATCGAAGAAGCGCCTTCCTCTCATCTTTTTGATAATTCAACATCCAGTTCATAGAGAACTGCCTACTCCCACCTCGACCGATAAAGAGATCTAAGGCTTCTTTGAAGAAAGTAAAGCAGGAATAGATGGCCTGCCCCTAGCTCTAAAAAATCTCTATATTTTGCTATCCAAGGAGTGCTTTCATTCCCTGCCACCCGCTTTTATAATTGGCTGTTCCTTATCGGCATCTCAAGAAAAAATCTTTCATGATCCATTCTTCCGGAATTGGATAGAGAATAGTTTTGATATTCCACTGGGAGGGAGAGGCGGGGGTGACATCAGAAGTAGGATCGTCGAACGGATAGCAGCATCACATTGAGAATTGACTCGTCGGATTAACCACTTAGACGGAGAGTTCCCCATATTCAATTAAATTGGCAGCCGAAATAGATCTAAACGGCGTGGTACCCCCGGAGCGAAGGAAGCAAAAATGAATTGAAAAGAATATCAAATCAATGAAAGGCCCAGATGTAGCCTTTGTGTGCGGAGCAAGCCTACACTGGCTGAGATGAAGAAAATGTCGACACCGATGAAATCTTTGAAAACATAGACAGCGGAAGAAGTAACTCTCAATCCGATCTAGCAAGAAATGCTATACCGATAAAGTAAAGCGAGAGAGCTCATTAAGAAGGCCATCTTCCATCCGCCTTTTAGATAGGGCGAGGCTAGTACGAGACTCCGAACCACGACGGATCTTGTCTTAGGAAATAGAATGGGACGGGAGGCCTATCTGACCTTTTGTTTGATTCCATTTTCCAACCCTTTCTTTAGAACCAACCTGGAATGCAAACAAGGAAGGAAAGGGCTGAAATCTCCATATCTGATCCAGCAAAAAAAACCTTACCTTAGCAGTGATAGAGATAGCATAGCTGTAGACAGGGGGGCCCAAGATGGATTACCTTTTATAATAAGGAAGGGAATCGCTTTGATTGCTTGCGACAGCTTATCGATGCTCGTTAGCCCTCAAACCAGAAGTTTCAAATTTGACTGGGCCTACGAGAGAAATGAACTTTACATACTGATATCGCATACCGAAGGGAAGGCCTAATTGTACCACTCCCCCTTCCGCCTGAACTGATAGAAGTTGGCTTGAGCTTGAATGAGCGTCTCTTACAAAAAAGGTGCCCTAGTCGCCTCGGTGGAATGCTTTGAAGAAAGGAATCCACTCTCAATTCATTTTATTTAATAGAATGGTAAGCCGGTCTTATTCTTTTATACGAGTAAACAACTTCTGCTCGAACTCCTTGAGGAAAAAGTGTTGCATCTCGCCCAACTCCTACAAAGCCCACCCCCGAAGGAGAAAAGGAAGTTATCAGCACCGATGTTACTAACCTTATGCTTCGCCAATCTTTATATGCCACGGGGAATCGATCGGTTGAATCCGTTGCAAGCCTATCTTCCGAACCCCGCATCAAAGTCTTGTCACCGTGCCCGCTTGGGGTCTGAGTAAGGAAAGAGCTCGTAGCCACGTTATCGGTCTTGTTGATAACCTTGAGACCGGCGAAGACTGCGCTCCAGCTGGTGGTGAAGGAAAGGGGGAAGGAACTATAGAATAGAAGGAGCTGGACATGAACCGTCACGGTCTTTCTGGTGAATCAGTGCTGTTTGCACTCATAGGCTCTGGGACTGATGACCTTACTCTTCTAGTCTTTTTCAGTAAGCCTTGTTGGATGACTCAGAGCTCTTGTGCTCCCTCTTTTCAATATCCCTTTGCTGTCTTCGTAACCGCAGTGAGAGTAGGAGCTCAAGCAGTTGCCGCTGCAAGACTAGCCTTGAGTAAATAGCAGCTCTTACCGCGCTTGATGGTGAATAAGCCTTGGAATCAGCTGCTGTTGAGAAAGCATCCAATTGCAATTACAAAAGCATATCCCTTATCTAATTAGAAGGAACTTCTTTCCGGCGAAGTGACAGCGGGGAAGGAAAGCAAGGGACTGATTACACTAGTCAGACATGCCCAGAAGAGGATAAGATCAGAAAAGGGCACAATGCCTCTTGAGATTGTTGAATAAGCTATTCATCAATGCTCGAGTCATATTCTAGTAGACAAACTTTCTTCTTTTGTCCACCGGGGAAAAGAATACAAAAAGATTGATAGGCCGTTCATTCCTTCCCTTCTCTCTCTCCGAATCTTGCTCCCTCATTCCCCTCAATTCGGCTATCGATATTTGCGGAGTTGAAGGCTTAGGCTTAGGTCTAGGTCTTCGCACCGTCTTGGAACCTTTTTTCTGAGCTTTTGACAGTTGAGTCTCGGACGCTAACTAAGGAGACTACTGCATCTCGCTCTTATTATACAAAAAAAACAAGAAAAGAAAAAAGAAGACAGGTTGCCCTGCCTTTTTCGATTCAATGCTCGAGGTCGTCTTTCTTGTCTCACACAAGAGAAGCCTTCTTTATACAGACAGGAGTTAGATAAGCATGTAGCTTATGGCTTTATCCTATATATATATAGAAAAAAATAAACGAGGATCAGTCTTCATCCTTTCGCTTTTCAAAGTGAATGATCCCCTCGCTCTTAACCTTTATGTGACCGCAATAGCAAGGGACAGGAGCCCCCCCTAGCTCAGTAAGCAAGTGCTACAAACCTTTGAAACTAGAGTAAAGGTACCCAGGGACAAAAAATGCTAGGTTGTGAGGAAGTGAATCGGTTCTTACCTGACAGTTCCTAGAATTGGACAAAAAGGTTTTGCACGTGAATCAGAAAAGGAAGAATACGATCTTGTCGCAATTGAATCCGTAACTGCAGCTATTGAGTCTGCTGTGGGAATAAGCGCCTAGAAGAGAGCTTTCGCTGGCTTTTTCTTACTATGAGGATGGATGTAGATATAAGTCGTCTCTTGGCCAGGGCATTAGCAGAGCAGCTTCCACTCCTCCCTTCGATAAGCTTCCCTTTTTGGGCACTGGACCTAGTTACCGCTCCATGGGAACATCTATAGATTCCGCTATCGGGAAAGTCAGGCATGGAATCACGCTAAGGTAAGGTTTCTAATCCATCTAGAATAGGATCTACTCTATCTATTTGATTTTCCACTTCTGCCTGGCTGACTGAATAAAGGAATGGAACCATAGCTAAGACTGATCGATGAGCCTTCTCTCTCCTTGATCTGTCTAGTTCTATTTTGACTAATCCGAATCTGTGGACTGAGTGAGTAGCTAACTAAAATCTTCTATTTTAGGATATAGGAGTGGGGCTATTCTTCGCACCGAGAAAATCTTTTGTTAATCTCGTTATCTCCACGGGCGCTGGGTTAAGGGCAGAATCACACCTTGGGGAACCGGTACGAAAGGGAGCTAGCTAAGGCAGCAAGCCAAGAAAGGCAGCATAGTAGGCCTTTTAGAAAGGAAGCCAACTCTTGTTCGACGTAGGGTAGAGTAACTTATTTCATTCCCTGGGCTTTCCATCCTATTTGAATGCGGGTCTTTGGCTAGAGACGGAGACTTTCCCAGTGAAAGCGCTGGCGTTCAGTTTGGTTGCGTGCTTTCCGATCTCTTTCCCTTCCTTTCTGTGGTAGCTAGGCCTGGTAGCATGGTTAACGGTAGCATGTTTGCTAGTCTTGTCAGACTAGGAGCTCTACTAGGCTTGACCGTGGGAAATTTCGTTATTCTTGCTCAAGTCAAGTGGAATCAGTTTCATTTGGCTCTAGACTACGATTCGATAGAGAACGATTTGGCACATCTTCGATTTCCTGGTATGAAAGTAGTTAGGCTTGGTTTTCTTTGAGTTCAAGATATTCGGCATAAGCCGTCTTTGCTTTTGCTCTTATCGATGTGATCCTTGTCTTTAGCTTGGCACCAGGGCGGCTTGCTTACCTACCTGATGACTTTCGGACTTTCTTCTTTTCTGTGTTAGCACGCATCCAGTGACCGATGAATCTGTTGTCGGAATAAGCGTAAGCGCAGCAAGAGAATTCGCTGCTTTTGTGCCTAAAATCCCGACTTTAAAAAGCGTGATAACTGGGTTGGCTTTCAAAGAGAGAGACTATCACTGGATTGCTTGCTCAGTTCCTCAATCAAATTTCCCATTTGACTTCCTGACATTTTCAAGAGTCCGTCCTGCTTACCCGCTTCAACTTCAAAGAGGATTTCTCACGGGATTGGTGTAACTGTCTTTCTCCCACTCGATGGATTACTCCTATTGACCTAGCTGTCTTACTCGCTGTCTAGCCCGCTCTCCCTTACTTTTTTATCCCTAGCTTGAAGGAGGGAGAGGCCCTAAAACTAGATGGCAGAAGAGAGGGCAATGCCTCCTCGTTCTTCGTTTTCGATTTGCTTGTCCATTTTTTCATTTTCACGTGAAGGAAGCAAAGCAACCTTAGTCTGCCCTATCTTTTTTTTCGAATATCCCTTTTCGAAGCTTCGAGCCAAGGCAATCCGGAGACCAGTACGGACAGCCCAAGCCCAGAGTTCAGCAGTCAAGTTTGTAGCAACTCCAATTCTAGCTGCATAACCTCGAAGCCAGACGCCCTATCTTCCTCGATCCCACTCATGTTCGGATTCACTAACCATTCCCTTTCTCTTTTTGCATTTATGATTTCTTGGTCGGTCGCTTCCTTTCGCTCTCATGCGGAAGGCCCCCCACCGGCCAGAAAGAAAGAATTGTTTTAGATAGTATAGAGCGTAGCGTTGGCTATGGTGCCATTTGCGAAGAAATGAGTTTATGCGCTTTCTTTTACGCTATTTCTCCCGTCTCGGACGTGATTCGTATTTGATGCTCTTATCGGATTGGATGCTTGATTCCTTAGCAGAGCTACTGATTTTAGATGCGGAACCAGAGCAGAGCTAATGGCTCACTTCACTACCTTAAGCCCAAGCTGGGACATTCTCTTAAGCTTAAAAAGAGTCTTTCTTTCAGTTGAACTGTTTACTTCTATTTTCTCCGAATTCTTTTCACTCTTTATGACAGCAGCTAGTTCAGTGGCATCTATCTTGCTCAGTTGTCTTCCTTTGGTCTGTTGATACTATCTTTCTCCCTCGGAAAACCGGAACTTGTAAGCAGAGTTATTCCCCAACTAGGACTTGCGGGCGAGCTACCCTTGGTTTAAAGCCCTGGTTGAGAAAGAGTTTTCTTTACTAGCCGTTCCCTCTACCTGTCTACCGGGCTTACTAGTTCCGTTCATTCCCTACTGTAACTGTAAGAGCTCAGTCGACTACCTAGCTAAACACCCTTCGTCCAAGTATTCCACCGGTATCCTCTTGGTCGAGAATGGCTAGTTGCGTGGACTTTCATCTTTATATATAACATAACGTGTTCTAGCCGAGCATGGGTAATCTCCAATAGTCAAAGCAATCCACCCGAAAAACTACCAGCTTCTTCAATGGGGGATACCTTTCCTTTTCTATATCCTCTTTCCTGGGATACTATCTCCTCTTCTTCTTTTGATTCTTTCTTCTTTCTGTTCACCTGAGCTAATTCTTTACTTGCTTTCGAGCGCTTGGTCTGGCCTATTTGCTGTTAGAAGGGAAGCCTGAGCACAGTAGCAGGTAAAGAGAGAGGGATTGCTCGGCAGGGAAGACGGGAGAATATCCAAACCCGAATCACAGACAGGCACTCGACTCTATATACAAGAAAATAGTGAACTAAGGGGATCACAACGGCGAAGGGGGCCAATCGAGGAGACTGGAGGAGCTGGATGCAGCGATTCGGAAGTAGCGAATCGTCTTCTTTGCTGTTTTTCAGGGGAGTGGCTATCAAGCCAAAAATTCCTTTATTCGGCTATTCAGAAAATTTTGTATAGAAAGTTGACTTCTTTCTTCATTCAAGTAAGATAGTTGATCGAGAAAGGTCCTCTTCCACTGAGAAACTAAGGAGCGAAAGCGATGTGCTCCGATGAAATGCGGGTCTAACGCGGCCCTTTACTCAATGAATAGGAAATATGACCACACACAATAAGAATCCCCGCGATCTGGGGCATGAAGCAGTTGGCTCTCAATGGGTATTCTCCATAGCATGACTAGGCAATCAAATTGATTGAGACAAGCAAGCCTCAAGCTAGGGTTCCCCATGACGAATCAATTGTGTCGGGCGAAAGGCCGGGGCAGGAATGCGGTAGGCGGTGGTCCTATGAATGGGTTGACAAAGAGAATAGAAAGTCTACGGTTAGGTTAAACAATATCCAACAAAGACCGTAATTACATACATAACATAGTCATAGCGGAAACTATCAAAACGAGTAAGCTAGGTTGCCTATGCCTAAAGCCTGTCTACTCCTAACAAGTCTAAAGATAGAAGTTACTTTATATTCTAATAGTATGGCTGGAATCAGGTTCTCCTATGCGGCTGGCTTTACGCTTTTTTTAGTTATCTCAAGAAGTTACCGTCAAAGAGAGAGCCATGGCTGCTCACACATTGTTAGAGCGGGAAGGGTTTATATTCATTTCGCGTTGCATGAACCTTTCTATGGGTTGTTTGGCTATTAGATTCGCACAGACAGGCAGCAAAGAAAGGGCTTCTAGCCTACTAGTTAAGTAAAGTAACAGCAGTTGTGGTTTCTTAGAATCATCCTCAGAGGGAGCCCATTACAGCACCGGGATACAACACATAAAGGCAAATCATTGTAAAGTCTTATCGTCAGGTTTGAGACTAAGATTCGAGCATTTAATCGACAGAATTTGCATTTAAAGCCAAGATGGTGTAAGTGATTCATAACTAATCTTCCCTTCGTCGCTGTAAGTGGAATGCCCTGAAACTCTTCCTGAAATAGGGACTCGAAATCTAAGACAGCCATTAGGAGAGATCCCGGCAGAAGATGCCAACTTGGGCATTCAAATTCAGTAGTATTCTTCGCAACAAGTCTTATTCCTATTGCTTCTAGCCCCATTACATACCTAGCCATTTCAAATCTATCTATCTATTTGAGACCAAATCCTATGACCACATTCTCCTTTTTGTTCCGATCTGACATTCATTCAGAAAGCGAAGAACTTACTTTTTAATCAATATATGTATAGTTAGAAATCTCGGATTTGATTTGAACCAACGCTCATCAACGGATCACGACGTGAACTGTCAACCGCTCTACCACCGAGCTACCGAGACGGGAGGGAGGGACTGATTGATACATGGAAGCCTATAAAGTGAGTCCGCTCATAAGAACAGTCAGGCTATCTTAGTCTCATCATGTGCCCTTCTTAAATTGAAGAAACCTATCGAATGAAGATGCCACTCAGGGACCCCTCGTTATGGATAGGTCTGGAAGAGCATGGGAAAGAAAGATCATCTTTTTCCTTTAGTCAACCGTGATTCTATTATGTTTTACAGCTATTCATTTGATTGACTCTGTTCCGAAGGTCCTCAGGAATCACTCTCAGGCTCGGGGATGCAAAAATATCTAAATGATAGACAACGATTCCCTAATGAGACGAACTGACCGCATTTAATTTAAGAAGAAAACTCAGAACGAAGGCTTAGAAAATGAGTCTTTTGGGCGGGCCCGCCCGGAGGAGAGCTGGCGATGGGCTCTTGCCTTACTTAACTTAATGGGAGGTGCTAGTACAACCTTTTCCTGAAATGGGGATTCCAAGTCGTGTTGTTTTTGTTATATTTTTTTAGTAAGCATGGGCGCATAAGGGGAAGCTAGCACTACATTGGATATTCCGTCTCTTGCGCTTTCAGGCAAGGGTAGCTAAAAAGTAAGAAGGTTCTGAAAAAAAAAAGACAAGCCTTAAGTCCCTCCCCTGGTCTCCTTAGTGATCGGAATGTAGCCAATGGGAAAATTACGTATGGTAGTAGTAGTATGAGTGAGTGCTTTCCCACTATCTATATAACTTCTTCGTCGGGCTAAAAAGATAAGTAAGTAAAATATCCTTTTCAGGCCCTTTTAGCTCGAACGCCCAGAGTCCAGACGCTCAAGCTCTGATTTCACCCGATACGAAAGGATCTCCGCTAAAAATTAATCTGATTCCCACGAATACCATATATTATATAGTATGGCCATCTTGTCATCATATTCGCCTTCCCCAGAGCATAGAGCGACTTCTTCGCAATGTCAATATCCTTCCTCAGCTGCTCCAAGAACAAGATATCTCGTAGAATAAGTAGAGCTAGACTGCATGAGTGGCTTGTAGGAGAAAGAGTGGAAGGATTCTAGCCAAGACGGAGATGCAAGCTTGTCTGCTATTGGATGTTCTAGTTTAGCTCGCGGATTGGTCTTCATTGCGCACCATCCGGCTGGTAAGAATAAGAGATTGTTCCGCTAGTGTTGCTTGGTCAACAATTTGGAGAGTTTGCTTTTCTTTCATCTTTCTAAGAGCAGTCTGTCTGATCAAATCAGGGATCAGACCGCTCCTGATGTTCGAACTAGTCATTAATGGTCGGCTTCATTGGTACCCTTTCTTTTTTCTTTTTTCGGTATGCCGCTCCGCGAGCAAGGAGCGAAAGAACCAAGTGGGCTGTGGTCATGTCAGAATTTGCACCTATTTGTATCTATTTAGTGATCAGTCTGCTAGTTTCTTTGATCCCACTCGGTGTTCCTTTTCCCTTTGCTTCCAATAGTTCGACCTATCCAGAAAAATTGTCGGCCTACGAATGTGGTTTCGATCCTTTCGGTGATGCCAGAAGTCGTTTCGATATACGATTTTATCTTGTTTCAATTTTATTTATTATTCCTGATCCGGAAGTAACCTTTTCCTTTCCTTGGGCAGTACCTCCCAACAAGATTGATCCGTTTGGATCTTGGTCTATGATGGCCTTTTTATTGATTTTGACGATTGGATCTCTCTATGAATGGAAAAGGGGTGCTTCGGATCGGGAGTAATCACTAGTGATAGGGCAAAAATAGGGAGGAAGGACAAAGGAAAGAGCGATGCCTACATTAAATCAATTGATTCGTCATGGTAGAGAAGAAAAACGGCGCACGGACCGTACTCGAGCTTCGGATCAATGTCCCCAGAAGCAAGGAGTACGCCCGCGTGTTTCAACGAGAACACCGAAAAAACCAAATTCAGCTCCACGTAAGATAGCCAAAGTACGATTGAGCAATCGACATGATATATTTGCTCACATTCCGGGCGAAGGTCATAATTCGCAGGAACATTCTATGGTCTTAATAAGAGGAGGTAGAGTGAAAGATTTGCCAGGTGTGAAATCCCATTGTATTCGAGGAGTAAAGGATTTGTTGGGAATTCCGGATCGAAGAAGAGGCAGATCAAAATATGGTGCAGAAAAACCCAAATCGATATGAATGGAGGATGCCTCTGGAACTTATTTTTCTCGGTCAGGAGAGGTACGAAGTCACTCGACTGAAAGGAGAGGGAACAACCACAACGTTATGCCCTAAAATAGAAACGGAGCCCTTCCGAATGACCTATAATGGAGTCTAATACACTAGACAAGAAAGGGAGAAACCGGGCCGACGAAAGAATACCGCCCGTCCGATTTCTTCGTCCGGTTTTATTTAACTTTTTTTTTTACAGATATTTTGTTTCTAAGTTTCCGGACTTGCCCTTCGCACGATTCTCTCATAAAATGCTTGTTCCAATCGGAACTGCATGAAAAGTAAAAAAAAAGGTTCTCTTATTTCTAGAGAATTCCTGTATGGATGAAGGAGTTCAATTGGAAATTCTTAAGCCCGGAGATGGTTTGGTGGTTTCTTGTGATTTTGGGAATCTTTTCGTTAATATGGATTCCCCATAGTCTCGGTGTCTGAGGATTTAGAGGATCCTAAATATAAGCACGATATGATTTCTTCATTATAGATTTCGATATTTTTCGATAAAAAGATGGATAGGATTTCTTACTTCCACTTCCTATAGGACATGAGGGCTTCAAGCCTATGCTAAGAGAGTAAGGTTCCTGTCTCGATCCTCTTTCTTTCTTCTTTTGCTTTCCCTGCAAAACTCTTCTCGGAAATTGATTGCTTTAAACTAAACAATAAAGAAATTCTCTTCCCACGGGGCAACTCCTACTTAAAAAAAGATAAATTACTTTAAACTTGTTTTACTATTTTTTTGTGGTAGTTGTCTGGACGTGGCCTTTCTTTCATTCCTTAGGTTAGGGAGTGAGAAGGAGGGCTAAGGGGAAAAGGGTGGGTGGCCCCTTATGCGCTTTTTTAGGAGGAGAAAACTCGGCTTGGATCAAGGATGGGCTCTTGGTTACAAAAGGGAATCTACTTTTTTTCTTCCAAAACCTTTCTTTTTTTTGGTATGCCGCTCCGCGAGCAAGGAGTGCCACGCACGAGCGAAGCGAAAACAAAGCAGGGGGAATTATTCGCAGGGAGAAATCCTTTGATTGCGTATTGAATATAGATCCATGTCTTTCTTGTTCCACTAGCTAGGACAAAATTCTCAGATGTCCCTTTCGTTATTACAACCTTCTTTTTTGATGTCAAAGACCAGAAGCTATGCGCTAATTCTCATTGGATCTCGGTTGTTCTTAACAGCGATGGCTATTCATTTAAGTCTTCGGGTAGCACCATTAGATCTTCAACAAGGTGGAAATTCTCGTATTCTGTATGTACATGTTCCTGCGGCTCGGATGAGTATTCTTGTTTATATCGCTATGGCTATAAACACTTTCTTATTCCTATTAACAAAACATCCCCTTTTTCTTCGCTCTTCCGGAACCGGTACAGAAATGGGTGCTTTTTTTACGTTGTTTACCTTAGTTACTGGGGGGTTTCGGGGAAGACCTATGTGGGGCACCTTTTGGGTGTGGGATGCTCGTTTAACCTCTGTATTCATCTCGTTTCTGATTTACCTGGGTGCACTGCGTTTTCAAAAGCTTCCTGTCGAACCGGCTCCTATTTCAATCCGTGCTGGACCGATCGATATACCAATAATCAAGTCTTCAGTCAACTGGTGGAATACATTGCATCAACCTGGGAGCATTAGCCGATCTGGTACATCAATACATGTTCCTATGCCCATTCCAATCTTGTCTAACTTTGCTAACTTCCCCCTCTCAACCCGTATCTTGTTTGTTCTGGAAACACGTCTTCCTATTCTATCTTTTCCCGAATCTCCTTTAAGGGATGAAATAGAAGCTCGAGAAGGAATAGCAAAACCTAGTTTACTTCCCAGCTCAAACTGAACGCGATGTAATCAAACTTATAGTTGACGCCGTAGAGAAAGCCCATATGCGAAGTGGAAAAAGTAGGAGTAGACATTGGAATAAGAGCTGTTGTCGGACGTTCATCAGTAACCGGTGTGATGTTAGCAATGGAATGCGTATCCGCTGTTCTCTTTTCTGCTGTGATTGAATCAGTAAGCGCTGCAGATCTTTTCGTATAAAGAATAACCCTCATTCGATCTCAGAAGGGATGAATACAAAGGAAGGCAGGGAGTTGCACTAGTCTCAGGGACAAATGCCAGTCAAAGAAAACTAACTAGCCAAAAGGCCGGAATAAGCGAAAAAAAAGGGATTGGATTCTTATTAGAGGATGACAATCTTTTCCTGGGAGATATGTTGTATATCCAACTCCAGGTGCCGAAATTTTCGGAGAGTGATCCAATTTACTGAGGAACCTGGGTTAATCAAGATTCTATTGATTGTGGTTCCTTGGCCGGTCCCTGTGACATAAAGAGGACGATTATGCTCCGTCGTCCCTAATAATAGGTCGTCGTCTGTAAACGTCACTGCAGCCATATAATCATCATATAAGGCTTCCTTCATCGACTGTTCTGCAAGGAAAGCCTGAGACTCCTCAGGATTTATGAAAACTTCCACCAAAGTACCCCTCCGTTCCGGAGACATCATTAGCGCGTCATATACTGTGAGCAAGGCGGGGAATCCTCATTGTGTACTACCTAGCTGACTCTCTTAGTCTATCACCGGAGTCTATCTAATGTCTCCTAATGCAGCTATGAAGGGCAATGCATTGTGGAAACCGGGCACTGAAAGATCCATTTCCATGGATACTTCCAAAGCACTAACTAAAAAGACTGCAACGTTCGGATTACTTGACTCCTGCTCACCAGCACTATTACTACTGCTTGCTTCAAAAACTCCCGAACCATCATAGATAGCCAAAGTCATGTCACTCCCGCTCGGCGAATCAATCGCAAGTCCCAACCCAGAGAAAGAAAAAGGAAAAAGAGGCAGAGTGAAAGGATTGACTAATTGGTTGAATAAGTTCCGGAGGGGAGGTTAACAGAAGGCATGTTCCCATCCATAAGCAAGGAATTAAAAGGCCCATAATATCTACTAACGATTGGGGGGAAGATGTAGGAATCGAAAGACTCTTCATCTTCCTCAATGGAATTCCGGGCTTAGGTCCCCGCGCAGGGGTGATCTTTCTCAGACCTCTCTCCGGAGACCGTAATAAAGAGTCTTTGCTTACATTATAAACGCGCTTCACTCCTTAAAAAGAGTTAAGAATGAAAATAGGATTCATTACTTCACTGCCACGAACGTTAAAGAATCTTCCCTCGAACTTTCTTTCCACGAAATTCTGACTACGAAAGGGCAGTTTTTCAAAGCTTTATCATAGGGGGTGGAAGGAAAGAACTAAAACAAAAAGAAGATAGACTTTTACATCGTAAAGTGAACCAAGAACGGAAGTAACTTCACTGGCTGAGCTGACAGGCTGATAGGATTTACTTTACTCGCTCAAAGGCAAATCGCCAACCAACAGAGATAGAAGTAAAGGAATTCCGCCCTTTAGGGGCCAGTCACTCGATTTAAGAAATATAGGCCCTCAACCAACTCCTCCTAAAGTCTTTGATATTCCCTGCGAATAACCTGGCCTGGATGCACTCCTGCTGGGCTTGAACCCTACTATTCAAGTCATCTACATAGGCGCAGATGATCTAGCTTCTTTCTCATTAAACCGGGCGCGTTTAGATAAGTTTTTAAGGCCATGTTTTCACTTTTCTTTCAACTCAGCTTGGTGATAGCTCATGGCTAAGATAGGTAGGTCCAGAGCTAGCTAGTGTTCAGAAGTCACTTAAGAGATTGAATATGGGTCCTATTAGAATAGGCTAGAATAGGCTGTAGCCGCAAAGAGATAGAGATTCGCATTCGGGAAGGGAACCATAGCAGCTTATAAAGGCTGCTGGTGGAGCCGGAGAAGAACCGGGCTAAGAGCTGGGGCCTTAACTAAGTACTAAAGCTGCTGGAGCGACTGCCTTCGTTGATTTCCCACGAAGGAATCGTAATCTCGCTACTCCCCCTTTCTGTCCTAAGCGGGATTAAAAACCTTGTGTGAAGGAAAGGCTGTCAAAGTCGTTGACCATTAATCCGGTTGAAGGACAAATGGACAGTAAATCAACAGAATCGAGTTGTTTGCAGGATACGGATTCGGCAGTCGAGACATCTATATCTATTTCATTAAGAAAGAGAGGAAAGGATGCAAGCAAGGAAGCGCTAACCTATACGACTGCTATTCTTATTGATCAATGTGGGCTAAAATAAAGCCAAAAAAGGGAACTAGAACGGGGCGAACAAAGGAAACGAAGCTTTGATGATACGTATCCATACCAAGCCCGGCGCTGCTTATTCACTAGAAAGAATGTGAGTGGGTATGACATATTTCGTCTATAGGCGTGAAATATGGTCTTTCACTCCTAGCGGTAGGAAGAGAGTCACTAGACCAGACACACCTGTCGATAGTGTACCCATCGGACGGCAGCCCTTTCGGGGCTTCCTTAGGAGCCGTTCTCACACCAAGTGTGTGCTTACTGGATTCTCCTCCTCCATTATGACAAGACTAGGTATCCGTCCATCCCCTTGCCTGAAAGGGATGACCTGAGATATATGCTCACAAAGTGCTTTGCGATGGCAGAAAGACTCACTTTTCCCCTTCTCCTCCTTCATCGTCCTTGGTCCTTTTTTTTCTCTTAGCTGCGACTTCCTCTCCATACGCAATTCGTTTTTTGTGGTTTGTGCTGGAAAGATGTTGCTATTCTACGATGTGGCGTTCCAGAAAGACTCACTTAACACTTTCTCATTCACACCGACCAGCTAGTGCGCTGTCACTTGGTATCGGATCTTTTTCTAAATGAATCATTTGCCCTTCGACGGGCACTCCTACTACTTCTATCTACCTACGTAATTTATTCTTTAAAAAGAGAATTTCCCACGGTCAAGCCTGTTCGCTCCTCTCCCTTCAGCATCTGGCTGCAGTAGCCCCAAGGGTCCTACGTTCCTGTGGTAAAGCTGTGCTTCTGCCAGATTTGCGTTAACCGTAAAGGGTCTGCTGTCTGCCAGGACCATCTCAATCTCGTTTTTGTCATTCCAAAACACTAAGAATTGATGAAGCGAGGAGGGGATAGACCAGTTGGAGTGAATCCAATCTCTACCTAGTAAGGCATTGTACGCTGCAGTACCATCCACCACAAAGAAAGCACTAACCTTGGTGGTGTTGCCCACTGTTAAATCCACTGGAATGATTTCTTTCGTTTGAGCCACGCCTCCATCAAAACTGGTGACTGAAACTTCAGCAAGTCTTGTTCAGACTTGGATAATCTTCTTACCATTCTTAGTGGCAGGATGTTCACCGCGGCTCCATTGTCCACCAAGACTCTGGATACCGGTTCCCATCAATGTGAGCTTTGATATACAAAGGCCTCAAATGCTTGGTCATCTCCTCTGCTGGCTTCGCTTTGAGATTTGGATCTTTCGCTGGTTGAATCCTCGCTGATCAAACTCTTCAAGGAGCCAAGTCAAGCACACTTTGCAAGCCGCGAAGAGCCACTCGAGGTAGAAGCTGTGGCCCCAATTGTGGCTGAGAGATAAAAGGCATGTCAGTCAGGAAAGCCGGGTGTGGCGATCCGATCCCAGTTGATTGATCTCGACTTTACCAGCTCATGAACGGCATTCGTCAGACTTGAGCAGTGGGTTTCGACTCGGTCAACTGTCTTGATGAAGATTGACTTCAGCCAAAGAGAATGAATTGACTTGGGGTTCGCACCCGCCGATAATCTGTGCTCGATCTGATCAACGAATTTCCATCCTTAAATTACGTAAGTGAAAGATAAGGAATTTAGGCTAATCTTGACAGTTGAATTTTTCGATTGAGAAAGCGGCAGGCCCAAAGAGCTCTACAGTAGTGCCTTGCGAGGTCGTAGAGCCGGTAACCCTCGTTTCGCCTAAGATCGAAAATGCTCTGTCTGAGATTGAGACTTAAGAATCTCTAACGCTAGCTATATGCTTAACACATGCAAATCGAAAGAATGTTCGATCATTAAACTAACACTCACTTCAAGCGTCTGTTCACTCCGGTTCTTGTAGTTGCTTGTATTTTGTCGCGATTTAGTTGGTGTTCAGTCTAGCCTTAGAAAATCAAAAAATTTCAAGTTTCTTCAGCACGAAGTTAGTGGATCGAGAAAGCAAGGACCCGTAGAGCTTAGCCATGAGTAGATAGAAAAGGTCTCGCGAAGCCGGTAATCCTTTGTCCAAGATCCTCTCGGACTGTTGAAGAAGGGCAGGTCTTGCTTTCTTCTCTTGTGCGAGATCGGATTAAGAAGCCGGTAACCTGATCTTTTTTCCGGGAGAAATTGTGGTTTCTATTCCGTTATAAGACGAAAAAAGCAGCATCTCCTTTAATGCCAATGCCAGGGAAAGACTACTAAAACCTTGCTAACAACAGAAAGAGCAGAATAAATGCTCTTGTATCACCGCACCGACTAAGCGTTATCGACTTTCACCAGCTAGCCTTCGCACGCACTAGGAGTTTCCTCATCTCAGATGCCCAGAAGAACCTAAAAACCAAGCTGCTTGGGTCTCCCTTGTCACTACTTCAAAATCTTTTCAAAGCCTTAATCAAAGTAAGACGATTCTCCGACAAGTAAGGAAGGAAAGAGTAAAGACGCTATGCCCCTCTGTTAGAGAACTAGCTTTCCCTCCCCTACTTTAACTTCACTCGACGTTCCTAGTTCTATTCTTCGATCTCGAAAGAGTTAAATCTAGCCTTTTGGCTTTCTCCTTTATGGGTCTGAAAGCAGCAACTCCTACACCTACCGCAACTTTAACAGAACAACTTCTGACTCGAGGGTGAGAATAGGATTCGATTGAAAACGGGATCAATCAACATAAAAACCCTCTTCCGATGCAGTTAAGCTCGAAAGGCAGCGAAGGAAGTTACGGATTAGCTGATCTAGGGAAATTTTTCAATTTAGGAAGGATCCAAGTGCCCCAGATTTGACTGTTGGAAGAATTGCTAGTCGAATCCTTACCCTTTGTTATCCCTCTCCTGAGCACTAGGATCAGAAGTAAGGGCAACTTACTTTTGAATTACTTTTATCCGCATCTCTTTCTTTTGTTTTCTTCTCTTATGCTGGGTCTGGGAGTAGGAGTCAAAAGTAGTAGTCTTTAGTTTAATAAAGCTCTCCCACGCTCTAATCTGTAAGCAAGTGAGGTATGGTTAGCATCAAAGGCTTAAAGTAAGGGCTCGAACTTGCAGCCAGTAGTGCGTTATTAAGACTGCAATCTAAGCCGATAACTAGAGTAAGGAAGTTCTAAGTTTCCGCTCCAATTACGCAATTACATTACATTTTGAAATGAAAGAGATCGAGCTAAGCTATTGGAAGGATTGGGATAGTAACTAGCCCTATAAGCCTACCTTGTCCCCGGCTAACCAGCAAGGAGTCAACTGCCGGACCATTCCATTCATTGTCTTATTCTCAACCTCTCCTCGCTTACTATGAACTACCAAGCCAATCTCTTCTGTTGATGATTGATAAGCACTACTAGTCCCGTAGAAGCTCTTAATGGCATAGCCGTTGCAACAAGAGTAAGCGCTGTTGGATAGAAGACTGGTATAGAATCTGCTGTGGGACTTCACAAGCTCATGCCATCAAAAGTAAGCTCTTTCGGAAGAGAAGGGGTTGCATATTAAAATGCTGTTAGCAAGTAAATTCTAGAGGGAGGGCAGGACTATTTCGCCTAGTAGGAGTAAGAGTCTTAGCATGTTAGCACTTTCAATTGGACAGCTTTCCACAGTTTGAGTTGGGATGGAGCTTGAACTAAGGAAATTTTAGATTCAAAAGAAAAAGATTCTTTTTGTTTTCGGGCATTTTAGGCCTCGAAGTCGCTCGGCGAGTCCTGCCACAGGAAGGGGCATACGTCATAAGGGGTCAACTGCCTCAGCTCAGAGCTAATCCGTCAAATGTTTTGACGAACAGCCCCTATTATGTGCTGCTACCGTCTCATCCTCGATAGAATGATCAGTGTAGAGATTTGGAAAGTATTCCGCATAATAAGATCCTGCACCGAAGAACTTCGGGAAGTTATCTAGGATTCTGAGATCCGGCATGGGCCCCAGAGGGGGTTGTAATGCCAGTGGGGTGGCGGATAGCCAACGTTTCGGAGGAGTCAAAATCCTCTGATGGTTCTGTTTCAATCCCCGTTTCTGGTTTCGGTCTTTCTGGATCGTTACAGTCAGTGCCAGCCCGGTCTATAGATGCTTGGGTTCGTAGAAGATGACTGTAAGACCAGCGGCCAGGGCGAGTGAACTAGGTTTTATCTATCTCTAAGTACTATCGTATTTTCATATATATACGTTATATGAAAGTCCATACATACTCATAGTATGGTCTTACTTTACTACAGCGCCTGGTTCATTTTTTTCTACCAAAAAATAGTCTTTACGCCTCAACATTACGCAGGCGATGGTAGCCTTTCCTAAAACAAGGTGGGTAGCCTTAATCCTAAACAGGTCACTCCTACTTTCTTGTGTTAGCCTTCGCGTCCCACACCCGTGCGTGGGTAACTTCCTAGAGTATAGGGATTCGCCCAGAGACAGAGAAGTGGGAAACCGAAGATGAAAAGAATACCGATAACTGTGATAGAAAACTTCTACGCCAGCTTTCTTTCTAAGAACTTTTCTTCCAAGGTTTATATCAGACGGGCTCACAGCTTCAAGCACTACGAGCTCAATCTCAAGAACGGGCTTGCTTGCTACTAGATCGATGGCAGAAAGAAGGACTGAAACTACAGCTGAAACTGGATCTCAAACCATTAGGAAAGCAATCAATCTGGTGAAACCTACTAGATAAGGACTAAAACTTGAACTTGCTTGATTAATATGAAAATCTTTAACTGTTATCTGGAATCCCTTTAGATCGTACCCTATAGCATCATTCATAGAGCTATTTACTTCTCTGACTTCGTCCTTAGTTAGGTTGAGTATAGGATTTCAACTTCTTTTGGTGATAAAAATGACGTAGTAAAAAGAAGCTTTTGGTACTATCACTATCGGTTATTTACATTCAAGCAATGCCTTTTATCTGAGTCCATCTAGGAAAAGAAAAAAGTCTTATTTTAGAGTAGGTTGACGAACTACCTGCTCGTGCAATCCAAATAAGAAGTAACTTGCCTTAGCGTTTATGTTTGAATTCCCGGGGGACGGGGACTAGTGGATCGATCATGATGAGAAGAAAGTCTTTGCGTAAGGTAAGTTAAAGTAAAGAGATCGAACCCCCCCATGAGAAAGAAGCCTAAGTCCCGATACACCGAAACCTCTGATTCCGGTCCTTAGGCCAACCTACGACTAGTCAGAAATTGCGTAACGTAAGAGAAGAAGGGTCGTAAGTAACATCAGTGCAAAAAAAAGCCAGAGCTTCTTTATCCTTTGAATTACTCCTAAATTTTCTATTCCTAGTGTCATGAAAAATCGAAACTTTCTTCTATACTCATTCCTCATCATTATTCTCTTAGTCGGTGTCTCTTATTTACTTTGTCTCATCTTGGATGAGAGTGAAGTTTTTTGGGCCTTGCTCTCAAAAGTGGGATACTCCGGTGCGACGCGAGCCATATTTATCTCATTTCTTAAATTGACAGGTTGCTCCGGAAGGCTGGCTCTTGTTCTGTTTTTCGCCGTGAAAGCGGTGAATGGAACCCTCTTCCAAGAGATTTTCTCTTGTATGGAAGAAGCTGGGCCGTCTTCGGGCACATCAAGCTCTAACCCGGGTAATCCCGTTGTACCCCCTATTGATCAAGGTGTACACGGCGAAGTGAAACAAGATGCTATTTGGGATGCAGTAGACGCTGAGGAAAGGAGGAAGGAGGAAGAACTACGTAACTCCAAGGAATGGAAAGAAAGTGAACGTCACCTACTCAAGGTGGAAAACATAAAAAAAGCCATAGGCCAACGAGCGAAGGAAATCGCTCAGGAAAGGGGATTAACCCCAGGACGCTGCGAGGCGGTGGAAGATGCGGCAAAATACATTGCCGAAGATGTTGAGGATATAACAGAAAGGCAACAACTACACTTCCTAGTAAACTTAATGCGAGACCTTAATAATCCCAACAGCGAGTCGTGGGAGCGCATCGAAGAGGAGGTGAAAAGATGGCGCTCATGGGAGGATTAGGCTCGACCAACAAACAGAAAAGCAGTAGTAACCGAACAGATATTGACTTATATTTATCTTCCATTGCTAATGTAAGGAAATGAGACGACTCTTTCTTGAACTATATAATAAAAAGATCTTCCCCTCCACACCAATCACGAGTTTTTCTCCATTCCTCTCGTATATCGTCGTAACGCCCTTAATACTAGGTTTTGAAAAAGACTTTTCATGTCATTCCCATTTAGGTCCGATTCGGATCCCTCCGTTGTTTTCTTTTCCTCCCGCACCCTTTCCTCGAAATGAGAAAGAAGATGGTACACTCGAATTGTATTATTTAAGTGCTTATTGCTTGCCAAAGATCCTACTTCTACAATTGGTAGGTCACCGGGTTATTCAAATAAGTTGTGTTTTCTGTGGTTTTCCCATGTTACAACTTCCGTACCAATTCGGTCGATCCGGAATGG